TATATTTTATATATAAAAAGAAAGTTTTTTTTTTGTTTTTAGATATGTATAAATTTCTTTTTGTTAATAAAATTTCTTTATAGATATGTATCAATTTCTTCTTACTAATAAGATTTTTATTAGATGTTAATTTTTATTTTTTAATATAAATAATTTATTTAATATATTACATTTAATTCTATATATCATTATAAGTTTTATTTATTTAACATTATTTATCTATTTTATACATACATTTATCAAAAATTATAGTTACCTATTTTTTTTTTTAAAAGAGATATAATAGAGAGGTTTATGGTCAACCAAAGAGTTTGTTTCTAATATTTTTTATTTTTTTATTGTTATTTTTTATTTTATTTTCTAATTTATTTGATATTTCTTTGAAATAGAATAAAAATAGAAGACTAAATTATAAGGTTAATCCATTAATTATTGAAGTGTAGTACCATATTTATATTTATTATATATAATAGAGAGGTTTATGGTCAACCAAAGAGTTTGTTTCTAATATTTTTTATTTTTTTATTGTTATTTTTTATTTTATTTTCTAATTTATTTGATAAATAGGTTAATTTTTAAATTGATAGTATTTATTTTTTTTAATTATCTTATTTGAAAGTTTTATTCTTGCTTAATAATTCATTATTTCATTGTATTATATGTAAGTTTTGTTATACTAAATGTTCTATTTTGCAGTAATTTAATTTAATTATTAATAAATTTTAGAATTAGCAATTGATTAAGTATAGGCATATTTCGTGCCAGCAGCCGCGGTTAGACGATTTATACAAATGAATTTTTTTGATTAGGGCAGTTATTTATAATTTATGGATTATTTAAAAATTTTTTTGGGTGAAATCAAAATATTTTTTTTTTTTCTTTGTATGAATCTGTGAAATTTAGAAGATAAACTAGGATTAGATACCCTATTATTCTAAATGTAAATTTTTTTTGTCTGGGTAGTATTAGTTAAGTTCTTAAAACCCAAAGAATTTGGCGGTATCTTATTCCATTCAGAGGAACCTACCCCATTATCGATAGTACACGATTAACTTTACTTGATCTATTTGTTTGTATATCTCCGTTATCAGAAAATCTTTTTAGAGTTATAATTTTCATGATTTATAATTATAAATTATTTCAGGTCAAGGTGCAGCTTATGGTTAAGAGGAGGTGGGTTACAATAAATTTTTGTTTATAATGGATTTAATAATTAAAATTATTAATAAAGGTGGATTTGATAGTAATTTAATTAATTTAATTTAATTGATATTGGCTCTGAGGTGTGTACACATCGCCCGTCGCTCTCATTTATTTTTAATAATTATATAAATTTATTTTAAGTGAGATAAGTCGTAACATAGTAGATGTACTGGAAAGTGTATCTAGAAAGTTTAATCAAAACATAACTTAATAGTTAAGTATTTCATTTACACTGAAAATTATTCTGTGCAATTCAGAATGTTTTGATTACAATTTATATTATATATATTTTTTTTGTTTATTTTATTTAATAAGAATAATTTTATTTATTTTTGTCTTAGTATAGTTTATAGAATTGATTTTTATAATTATAGTTTATTAGTAATGTAAATGTATTATGAAATACTTTTTTTAGTTTAATAAAGTAGATTTAATTTGTTGTACCTTTTGTATCAGGGTTTATCAAAATTTAATTAATTATTTATTTATCTCGATTTAGTTTGATTTATAATAAATTTAAGCTTAATGTTTTAAAATTATCTTTAAATTTATTATGGAAATGAAATGTTAGTCGTTTACTAAGATATCTAGTTTCTTAAGAAAAAATTTAATTTTTTATTTAAATGTTTTTACTTAATTTATTAGGTTAATTTATTTAAATATTTACGTTTTAGGGGATAAGCTCTGAAACTAATTTTCTATAATTATTTATTTAATAATTTAATAGTAGGCTTTGAACCAGCATTTCTTTGGATTACGTTTTAGTTCATAATTTTAATTATTTGATTTTTTAAAAATTTTAGATTTAATATTAAGATAATTTATTGAATTTTATATTTTTTGTAATAATGATGGAATTAGTATATTAAATTGTTTATAATAACTTATTTTTATATTTTATTATAAGGAATTAGGCAAATAGGATTTCCGCCTGTTTATCAAAAACATGTCTTCTTGATTATATTTTGAAGTCTGACCTGCACACTGAGTTTTTTTTTGAAGAGCCGCGGTATTTTGACCGTGCAAAGGTAGCATAATCATTAGTCTCTTAATTAGGGACTGGTATGAATGGTTTGACGAGAAATCATCTGTCTCTTGATAATTTATATAATTTAACTTTTTAGTTAAAAGGCTAAAATTATTTTTTAGGACGAGAAGACCCTATAGAGCTTTACATTTAATTTATATAGATATTTTAGTTTATTTTTTTTGTATAATAATAATGTTTTGTTGGGGTGACATGAAGAATAAATAAACTCTTCATAAATTAAATCATTAATTTATGTTTATTTGATCCATAATTTATGATCATAAGATTAAGTTACCTTAGGGATAACAGCGTAATTGTTTTTGAGAGCTCTTATCGACAAAACAGATTGCGACCTCGATGTTGGATTAAGAAAAATTTTGGGTGTAGTAGCTCAAAAATTAGGTCTGTTCGACCTTTAAATTCTTACATGATCTGAGTTCAGACCGGCGTAAGCCAGGTCGGTTTCTATCCTGAATTATAATTACTTATATTAGTACGAAAGGACCATATAGGTTAAATATTTTATTTTTATTGAACAAAATTAATATAAACTATTTTGACAGATTAATGTGTTGAATTTAGAATTCATTTATGTAAATTTATTTTACAAATAGTATTGATATTTTATGATATAATTATATTGATTATTAATTTTGTTCTTTTAATTATTTGTGTTTTAATTAGTGTAGCTTTTTTAACTTTATTGGAACGTAAGGTTTTAGGTTATGTTCAAGTTCGTAAGGGTCCAAATAAAGTTGGATTTTTAGGTATTCCTCAGCCTTTTAGTGATGCTATTAAATTAATTTGTAAGGAGCAACCAGTTCCTATTTTATCAAATTATTTACTTTATTATTTTTCTCCAGTTTTTAACTTAATGATTTCTTTGTTTATTTGAATAGTTTTTCCTTATTTAACTTATATATGTTCTTTTTCTTATGGGTTTTTGTTTTTTTTATGTTGTACAGGAATAAGAGTTTATACTATTATGATTGCTGGATGATCATCTAATTCAAATTATTCTTTATTAGGTTCTCTACGTTCTGTTGCTCAGACAATTTCTTATGAAGTAAGATTAGCTTTAATTTTATTATCTTTAATTATATTAATTGATAGATTTAATATATCAAATTTTATAATTTATCAATTTTATTGTTGATTTTTAGTTATTTGTTTTCCTTTATTTTTAGCTTGTTTTGCTTCATGTTTAGCTGAAACTAATCGAACTCCTTTTGATTTTGCTGAGGGTGAATCTGAATTAGTATCAGGATTTAACGTTGAGTATGGTGCAGGTGGTTTTACTTTAATTTTTTTAGCTGAATATACAAGAATTATTTTTATAAGAATGCTTTTAACTTTAACATTTTTAGGAGGAGACTTTTATTCATTTTTATTTTTTATTAAGCTTGGTTTTGTTTCATTTATATTTATTTGAGTTCGTGGAACTTTACCACGTTTCCGTTATGATAAATTAATATATTTGGCTTGAAAAAGTTTTTTACCTTTATCTTTAAATTTCCTTATTTTTTTTATTGGGTTAAAAATTTTATTAATTTCATTTATTTAGTTAAATTTTTTTAGAATAAGTTAATAGAAGAATTAAACTTCTAATTTTATGTTTTCAAAACATATGCTTTTCTTAAGCTAATTAACTAAATTAATATTTAATTAATTTATCTCATGATTTAGCAATATGAATATTAATTAAGAAATATATAAAGTAAATAATTGTTAATATTTGACCAGTTAAAATATATGGTTCTTCAACTGGTCGTTTTCCAATTCATGTTAATAAACAAACAACTACTACTATAGTTCAAAATATAATTTGGTTAATAGGATAAAATTGAATACCTCGAAAAGGAGTTTTATTATAAAATGGTAAAATTATTAAGATTCTAATTGATAAAAATAATGCAATTACTCCTCCTAGTTTATTTGGAATTGATCGTAAAATTGCATATGCAAATAGAAAATATCATTCAGGTTGAATATGAACTGGTGTAACTAATGGATTTGCTGGCACGAAATTATCTGGATCACCTAATAAATAAGGGTTTAATAGACATAATATAATTAGTATTGATGTTATAATTACAAATGTAATTGAGTCTTTAAATGTAAAGTAAGGATGAAATGGAATTTTTTCAATGTTTCTATTTAATCCTAATGGATTATTTGATCCTGTTTGATGGAGAAAGAAAAGATGAATTGCAGCTATAGCTGCAATTATAAAAGGTAAAACAAAATGAAATGTGAAAAATCGATTTAATGTTGCATTATCAACAGCGAATCCTCCTCAAACTCATTGAACAAGTTCTGTTCCTAAATATGGAATTGCTGATAATAAATTAGTAATAACTGTTGCCCCTCAAAATGATATTTGTCCTCAAGGTAGAACATAACCTATAAATGCGGTTGCTATAACTAAAAATAGAATAATTGTTCCAATTATTCATGTGTAAGTATATATATATGATCCATAATAAATTCCTCGACCTACATGTAAATAGATACAAATAAAAAATATAGATGCACCATTTGCATGGAGTGTTCGGATAATTCATCCGTTATTTACATCTCGACAAATATGAATCACACTTCTAAATGCTATTTCAATATTAGATGTATAGTGTATTGCTAAAAATAAACCAGTTACAATTTGAATAACTAAACATAATCCTAGTAATGATCCAAAGTTTCATCAAAATGAAATATTTGATGGTGCTGGTAAATCAATTAATGAATTGTTAATGATTTTAATAAGAGGATGAGATAATCGTAAAGGTTTATTCATTAGTATTATCTAAATTTACGGATAGGTCCTTGTTTAATATTAACAATTTTAACCACTGCTAATAATGCTAAAAATAGGTAAACTATTATTATTATGGTTAAAATAAATGTGGGGTTATTATATAATTTAATTAAAGATAAGGATATTTCTTGGTAATTAATAATTATTCTAGTATTTATAAATTCTTCATTTTTAAATAAATCAATATATATTGATTTATTTAAAATAATAAATAAGAATGTTAATATAAATCATAAGAATACAACAAAAATAATATGTATATATTTAGGTATAAATATTTCATTTGATGCAATTCTTGTAATATAAATAAATAGGACTAATATACCCCCCAAAAATGTTAAAAATAGAATATATGATAATCAGAAACTTTCTATTATTGTCCCTGTAATTAATCCTACAAAAAGTGTTTGTAGAATAATAAAAAGTATTATTGATATTGGGTGTTTTAATACAATAAAATTAATATTTATCATATTTAATAGAGCTATAATAAATATTTTAATCATCTCAGGAGTTAGTTTATTAAAATTTCGGTTTTGGGGATCGAGGATAGGTTATTTCCTACTCCTGATGTTTTAAAAAAGGGGGGGTACTCTTAATTCTGGTTTACAAGACCAGTGTTTTTTTTAAACTATTAAAACTAATGTTTATATTTTCTATTTATACTTCTTTATTAATTTATTTTTCTGGTATTTATGTTTTTTCTTCTAAGCGGAAACATTTATTGATGGTTTTATTAAGATTAGAATATATTGTTCTTTCTTTATTTTTTTTGATTATTATTTTTTTAATGGGTTTTGAATATGATTATTTTTTTCCAGTTATTTTTTTGGTTTTTTCTGTTTGTGAAGGTGCTTTAGGAATTTCTATCTTGGTTTCTATAATTCGTTCTCATGGTAATGATTTTTTTAATTCTTTTTCTTTAAGTTTATGTTAAAGTATTTATTTATAATTATTTTTTTGATTCCTCTATGTTTGGTTAACAATTCTTGATGGTTGGTTCATTCTTTAATGTTTTTATTTAGTTTTATTTTTATGTTATTTATTTATTCTTATGCTGATTTTAATATAATTAGTTATTTTTTTGGTGTTGATTATTTTTCTTTTAGTTTAATTTTATTAAGTTTTTGAATTTGTTCTTTAATAATTACTGCTAGAAGTTCAGTTTATTTTTCTAATTATCATTCAGGTTTTTTTGTTTTTATGGTATTATTTTTAATAATTATACTTTATTGTTCTTTTTCTAGATTAAGATTATTATCTTTTTATATTTTTTTTGAGGCTAGATTAGTTCCTACTTTACTTCTTATTTTAGGATGAGGATATCAGCCTGAACGTTTACAGGCTGGTGTTTATTTAATTTTTTATACTTTAGTTGCTAGATTACCTTTATTGTTATCTTTTTTAAAAGTTTATAGTTATTCTAATACTTTATATTTTCCTTTATTAAATGATTATGGTTCTTATTATTTTATATTTTATGTTTTTATAATTTTTGCTTTTTTAGTTAAAATGCCAATATTTTTATTTCATCTTTGATTACCTAAGGCTCATGTTGAAGCTCCTATTTCTGGTAGTATAATTTTGGCAGGTGTATTATTGAAATTAGGTGGTTATGGTATTTTTCGTGTTATAAGGATTATTTCTTTTATGGGTTTAAAATTTAATTATTTTTGGCTTTCTTTAGGTTTGTTTGGTGGTGTTATTGTTAGATTTGTTTGTTTTCGTCAGGTTGATTTAAAGTCTTTAATTGCTTATTCTTCTGTTGCTCATATAAGAATGGTTATTGGTGGATTAATAACTATAAATTGTTGAGGTTGTTTTGGTTCTTTAACTTTAATAGTTGGTCATGGTTTATGTTCTTCTGGTTTATTTTGTTTATCAAACATTATTTATGAACGTTTAAGTAGACGAAGTTTATTAATTAATAAGGGTATAATTAATTTAATACCTGTTATAACATTATGGTGATTTCTTTTAAGTTCATCAAATATGGCTGCTCCTCCATCATTAAATTTGGTTGGTGAATTAAGTTTATTAAATAGAATTATATCTTGATCTTCATTTATATTTTTTTCTCTTATTTTTTTATCTTTTTTTAGAGCTGTTTATACATTGTATATATATTCTTATTCTCAGCATGGTTTATATTATTCTGGTATTTATACTTTTTCTTTGGGTTATTTTCGTGAATATCATCTTTTGTTTTTACATTGATTTCCTTTAAATATTTTATGTTTAAAGAGAGAATATTTTTTTGTTTAATTTGCTTAAGTATTTTAATAAAAATATTGTTTTGTGGGATCAATGATATGAATTCTTCATCTTAGGCCGATGTATCTTTTTTCTATTTGTTCATTAAGTTTTTTCTCTTTATTTATTTTAAGAACTTTAATTTTTATTTTAGGTATTTATTATTTAATAATTGATTATAGAATTTTTATTGAGTGGGAAATTTTCAGTTTAAATGGTTCAATGTTAGTTATAACTTTAATCTTGGATTGGATATCTTTAATTTTTTTGTCTTTTGTAATATATATTTCTTCTTTAGTTATTTATTATAGTAATGATTATATATATGGTGAAAAAAATATTAATCGTTTTATTATAATTGTATTAATATTTATTCTTTCAATAGGGTTTTTAATTATTAGACCAAATTTAATTAGTATTTTGTTAGGTTGAGATGGTTTAGGTTTAGTTTCTTATTGTTTAGTTATTTATTATCAGAATGTAAAGTCTTATAATGCTGGTATATTAACTGCTTTATCAAATCGAATTGGAGATGTTGCTATTTTAATTTCTATTGCTTGAATGTTAAATTTTGGAGGTTGAAATTATATTTATTATTATGAATTTATTTCTGATTCTTTTGAAATAAGTTTGATTACTTTATTAATTATTTTGGCTTCTATAACTAAAAGAGCTCAAATTCCTTTTTCTTCTTGACTTCCTGCAGCTATAGCTGCTCCTACTCCTGTTTCTGCTTTAGTTCATTCTTCTACTTTAGTAACTGCTGGTGTTTATTTATTAATTCGTTTTGGTCCTATACTTGAGGTTTATAATTATGGTTGGTTTTTATTATTTTTTGGTTGTTTAACTATATTTATATCTGGTCTTGGGGCTAATTTTGAATATGATTTAAAAAAGATTATTGCTCTTTCTACTTTAAGACAATTAGGTTTAATAATAAGAATTTTATCTATAGGTTATCCTAAGCTTGCTTTTTTTCATTTGTTGGCACATGCTTTATTTAAGGCTTTGTTATTTATGTGTGCGGGTTCTATAATTCATAATTTAAATGATTCACAAGATATTCGGTTTATAGGTTCTATTGTTAATTTTATGCCTTTAACTACTGTTTGTTTTAATGTTTCTAGTTTGTCTTTATGTGGTATTCCTTTTTTAGCTGGGTTTTATTCAAAGGATTTAATTCTTGAAATGGTTTGTTTAAGATGGATTAATTGTTTAATTTTTTTTTTGTATTTTTTTTCTACTGGTTTAACAGCTTCATATTCTTTTCGTTTATTTTATTATTCAATATTTGGTGATAATAATTATTATTCTTGTTTTTCTTTTAATGATAATAGTTTTTATATTTCTTTTAGAATAATTAGTTTATTATTTGTTGCTGTTTTTGGTGGGAGATTATTATCTTGATTAATTTTTCCTATTCCTTATATAATTGTTTTACCTTATTATTTAAAATTTTTAACTTTGTTTGTAGTTTTATTAGGTTCGTATTTAGGTTATGTTGTTTCTGATTTTAATTTTTCTTATAGTTTGTTTTCTATAAATTTATTATCTTTTTTTTCTTTTTTAGGTTCTATATGATTTATACCTTTTATTTCTACTAAGGTTGTTTCTTATTTTCCTTTACGTTATGGTTATTATTCATCAAAATCTTTCGATTATGGTTGAGGTGAATTATTAGGTGGTCAAGGTTTATATAATTTATTTATCTATTTTATTAATTATATTCAATCTTTATTTGATTATAATTTTAGGGTATATCTTATAACTTTTATTTTTTGAATATTCTTTTTGTTAATATTTTTTATATTTTAACTTATATAGCTTATTTTAGAGCGTAACACTGAAGATGTTAAGGAAATATAATTATTTATAGGTATTTATAAATATATAAAAATATTATTTTTACAGTGAAAATGTAATGTTTTTTTAAACTATATAAATTGAGAAATGTTAACGGATTTTAACCGCTAATATAAAAAGTTAGCAGCTTTCATATTGGCTTTACATTTCCTTAATTGGAACATATAATTGTTCAATAATATTATTAACAGTAATATGCCTCTATTTTGGCTTCAATTAATAGAATAAGGGTAGTTATATTACCAATATTTCAGGTCGAAACTGAATGCAATACTTCGCTTCTTATTCTATATAAGGTTAATTGATAATCAATACTTTTTGAATGCAACCCAAATGTTATATTTAACTATAACCCTATTCTGCTCATTGAAGAGCTCCTTGATTTCATTCATAAATTAATCCTGTTAATAGAATGATAATAAAGAATATAGTTGATGCTGTTCAAGTTAAAAGGTTTGATGATTTGAAAATGATAATGATAGGTAAAATTAATGCAATTTCTACATCAAAGATTAAAAAAATTACTGCAATCAAAAAGAATCGTAATGAGAATGGTATTCGAGCAGAACTTTTTGGATCAAATCCACATTCAAATGGTGATCTTTTTTCTCGATCATTAATTAATTTTTTTGATAGAATTGTTGCTAAGCTTATTACGATTATTGGAATTAGAAATCTAATTATAACTCTTATTAGTAAAGTAAGGATTGTTTTTCTTGATTAATGATCAATCTTTTTGATTGGAAGTCAAATGTACTATTTATACTAGAAAAACATAATCTACCTCATCAATAGATTGAAATATATAAAAATAATCATACTACATCCACAAAATGTCAATATCATGCAGCTGCTTCAAATCCAAAGTGATGTCTGTTAGAGAATTGATTTATGGAATGTCGAATTAAGCATGTTAATAGGAATATTGTTCCAATAATAACATGTAGACCATGAAATCCTGTTGCTACAAAAAAGGTTGATCCATAAATTGCATCTGCGATGGTAAATGGTGCTTCTCAATATTCATATGCTTGTAATATAGTGAAGTATATTCCTAATAGTACTGTAAAAAATAATCCTTGAAGTGTTTGTGTGTAGTTTGATTCTATAAGTCTATGATGTGCTCATGTTACAGTTACTCCTGATGCTAAAAGGATTGCAGTATTAAGTAAGGGAATTTGGGTTGGATTAAATGGTTGGATACCTATAGGTGGTCAAATTATTCCTATTTCAATTGTAGGGGCTAATCTTCTACTAAAAAAAGCTCAAAAAAATGATACGAAAAATAGAACTTCAGATGCAATAAATAAAATTATTCCTCATCGTAAACCGATTGATACAAATTTTGTGTGTAGACCTTGGTATGTTCCTTCTCGAACTACGTCTCGTCATCATTGTATTATTGTTAAAAGTGTGATTGTTATTCCAATTAAGAATAAATTTATATTGAATAGGTGAAATCATTTAGCTAGTCCTGATACTATTACTATTGCTCCAATTGCTCCTGTTAATGGTCAAGGTCTATAGTCTACAAGGTGAAATGGGTGGTTTGAATGTTTTGTTAACATAAGTTTAATATACTTCTCTAGAATATAGTGTTCTTAGAATTGAGAATACATATGCTTGGATTATTGCTACAGCTGATTCTAGAATTAATAAAAGTATTTGTCCAATAATTAGAATATAGATTATTGTTATTGATATGGATGGTCCTGTATTCCCTAGTAGAGTTAATAAAAGGTGTCCAGCAATTATATTTGCAGCTAATCGAACTGCTAGTGTTCCTGGTCGAATTAAGTTTCTAATAGTTTCAATTAAAACTATAAATGATATAAGGGCTGCTGGAGTACCTTGAGGTACTAAATGGGTAAATATGTGGTTTGTATGATTAATTCATCCAAATAATATAAATCTTAATCATATTGGTAAGGCGATTGTGAAAGTGAAAACTATATGTCTAGTTCTTGTAAAAATATATGGGAATAGTCCTATAAAGTTATTAAATAGTATTATAATAAAAATGGAAATAAAAATGAATGTTGTTCCATTAAATGATTTTGTTCCTAATAATGTTTTGAATTCATTGTGAAGAGTTAAGTTTAAATTATTTCATATAATATTAATTCGTGATGGTATTAATCAAAATATGGATGGAATAATAAATAGTCCTAAAGCTGTTCTTGTTCAATTTAGTGATAATCTTAAGATATTAGTTGACGGATCAAATGTTGAAAATAAATTTGTTATCATTTTCAATTTAGGTTTTTATTTTTTATTATTTTTCTTATTTTTTTCTTTAATGGATTTATCTTAAATGAAAAAAAGTTAATTTGGTTAAACAAAATGAATATTATTGAGAATAAAATAAATAGTGATAATCATATAAGTGGTGATATTTGTGGGATATAGATTTTATCTATCATCAGAAGTATTCGTTAAATTACTATTTTTTGGTTTAAGAGACCATTACTTACTTTCAGTCATCTGATGGTTCAAGGTGCACTAAATTTTTAGTAATTTTAGATTGACAATCTAATGTTATAATTAACTAACTCCTTAAATTATTTTAGATAATCATTTAATAAATAAGTTTGTTGATGTACTTTCAATGATAATTGGTATGAATCTGTGATTTGCTCCACAAATTTCTGAACATTGTCCAAAAAATAATCCAGGTCGGTTTATTGTAAATGTGCCTTGATTTAATCGTCCTGGTGTTGCATCAATTTTTACTCCTATTGCTGGTACTGTTCATGAATGTAATACATCAGAAGCTCTAGTTAAGATTCGAATTTCTGTATTTATTGGAATAATTGTTCGGTTATCTACATCTAGTAAACGAAATCCATTTATTTCTAAATCTATTTCTGGTGTTATATAAGTATCAAATTCTACATTTAGGAAATCTGAATATTCATATCTTCAGTATCATTGTCGTCCAATTGTTTTAATTGTAATTAATGCATCTATTGAATCATCTAGTAAATATAAAAGTTTTAGTGATGGTAGTGCAATAAAAATTAATGTAATGGCTGGCAATGTTGTTCAAATGGTTTCAATTAAATGTCCGTGTAATATATTTCGGTTTGTATATGAGATTATTAATATATATGTTAATGCATAACTTACAATAACAGTAATTATTAATAGTACTGTTATTGTATGATCATGAAAAAATGATAATTGTTCTATTAATGGGGAGGCCCCATCTTGTAATGATAAATTTGATCATGTTGCCATAGTTCTAATAAAAGGTCAAACCTTTATTTTTAGAGCTTAAATCTATTGCACTAATCTGCCATATTAGAATCTAGAGATTATTGGTAATTCTGAATATCTGTGTTCTGCAGGCGGGTTATTTTGTAATCATTCTGCAGAACTATTTATATTTGTTCTAAATATAACTGTTCGATTTGTAATTATTCTTTCTCATATAATTACAATAAATAAAATGATTCCAACAATAGAAATTGTTGAACCAATTCTTGATATTACATTTCATGATGTATAAGCATCAGGGTAATCAGAGTATCGTCGTGGTATACCAGCTAGTCCTAGGAAGTGTTGCGGGAAGAATGTTAAGTTTACCCCAATAAATATAATTAAGAATTGAATTTTTAATCATTTATTATTTATTGTTAATCCCGTAAATAAAGGGTATCATTGAATAATTCCTCCTATAATTGCAAATACTGCTCCTATGGATAATACATAATGAAAATGTGCTACAACATAATATGTATCATGTAGTACAATATCTAATGATGAATTAGCTAAAACTAATCCAGTTAATCCTCCAATAGTAAATAAGAAAATGAATCCTAGAGCTCAAAGTAATGGAGGATTAAATTTAAACTTTGTACCATAAAGTGTTGCTATTCATCTGAATACTTTAATTCCTGTTGGTACTGCAATAATTATTGTTGCTGATGTGAAGTATGCTCGTGTATCAACATCTATTCCAACTGTAAATATATGGTGTGCTCAAACAATAAATCCTATTAATCCAATTGACAATATTGCATAAATTATTCCTAATGTACCAAATGATTCAATTTTACCTCTTTCTTGACATACAATATGTGAAATAATACCAAATCCTGGTAAAATTAAAATATATACTTCTGGGTGACCAAAAAATCAGAATAGATGTTGATATAAAATAGGATCTCCTCCACCTGCAGGATCAAAGAATGATGTATTTAAATTTCGGTCTGTTAAGAGTATAGTAATAGCTCCTGCTAGTACTGGTAATGAAAGAAGCAATAATAGGGCTGTAATAGCAACTGATCATACAAATAATGGTGTTTGATCTAATAATATTCTTTCTGAACGTATATTAATTGCAGTTGTAATAAAATTAACAGCTCCTAAAATTGATGATACACCTGCAAGGTGTAAGGAAAAAATGGCTAAATCAACTGATGCTCCTCCATGAGCAATAGCTCCTGCTAGTGGAGGGTAAACTGTTCAACCTGTACCGGCTCCACTATCTACTATAGAAGATGAAAGTAATAAAGTTAATGATGGAGGTAAAAGTCAAAAACTTATATTATTTATTCGTGGGAATGCTATATCTGGTGCTCCAATTATTAATGGAACAAGTCAATTTCCAAATCCTCCAATTATAATTGGCATAACTATAAAGAAAATTATAACGAATGCGTGTGCTGTGATAATTACATTATAGATTTGATCATCTCCAATTATATATCCTGGTTGACCTAATTCTGCTCGAATAATTATTCTTATTGATGTTCCAACTATTCCTGCTCATGCTCCAAATATAAAATATAAGGTACCAATATCCTTATGATTTGTTGAGAATAGTCATTTTTGCGGTAAGATGTCTGAATTTAAAGTGATAGACTGTAAATCTATTTATGGGATTGGTCCCTCTTACCATAAAGATTAATTTGGGTCTTATATTCAATTATGATTCTAGACTGCAATTCTAGCGGTGTAAGCTTTACTAAGGCCTAAAAGATTAACTTTTAATTGTAACTTTGAAGGTTATTAGTTTATTTAACTTAAGTCCTTAATATAATAAAATAAGGGATGAAGTTAATAATAATCCTATTGATGAAATTATTGTTGCTATTATTAATATTGAGTTTATTTTTTTAGGTTTAATTTCTATAAATCATGAATTTTCTGTATATGATAAAATTAGTGATGAGAATCTAATTCGTATATAATAATATAATGTAATTGTAGTTAATACTACTATAATAATTGTAACTGTAGATAATCCTATTTCAATAAGTCTTTGAATTACTAATCATTTAGGTAAAAATCCTAGGAATGGAGGTAGACCACCAATTGATAGTAAAGTTAATATTATGATATATTTAATTTCTGGTCTTATATTTCTGTTTAAATAGATTTGGTTGATTATAAAGATGTTTATTTTTTTAAATATTATTACTAAAATTACTCTTAACGTTGAGTAGATAATAAAATATAATTCTCAGTTTTTTTCTCTTACAATTAATGATCTAATTATTCACCCTAAATGTCTAATTGATGAATAGGCTATAATTTGACGTAGTGAAGTTTGATTTAATCCTCCAATTGCTCCAATGAAAATTCTTAAGATAATAATAGAGAAGAAGAATGTTCTTATTTTAATACAGTATGATAGGATTATTATTGGAGCAATTTTTTGTCATGTTATTAAGATAATACAATTAATTCAGGTTGATGCTCCTATAATTTCTGGAAATCAAAAATGAAATGGAGCAGCCCCGATTTTTAATAATAATCTTGATCTGATTATTATTATTGGGATTAATTCTTTTTCCCAATTTATTGGATATTTTATTTGGATTATTAGAATCGAGAGTAATAATATTGTTGAAGCTAATGCTTGAACAATAAAATACTTAATTGACGATTCATTTACTATTATATTCTTGTTATTTGATAATAAAGGGATAAAGGAAAGTAAGTTGATCTCTAGTCCTATTCAAACTCCAAATCAGGAATTTGATGAAATGGACAAGATCGTTCCTATCAACAATGTTGATAGGAAGAGAAGTTTATTAGAGTTGTTGGTCATTAAAAAGGAGAGGATTATGCCTCTATAAATGGGGTATGAACCCATTAGCTTAATTAGCTTACCTTTTTTACATTAAAGTGTATGATGCACATTAGTTTTTGATACTAAAGGAGTATAGTTTAATTCTATCTTATGTAACAACTTAATGAAGGTAATAATTTACTTAATTTATCCTATCAAGATAATCCTTTAATCAGGCACTTCATT